CTCTTCTTGTACCCCTGAATCCACAAGTACCGGCCGAGGACCAAGAAACTACCCGACCCCTTACATCTGTAACAGTTACAATTGTATTGTTGAAACTTGCTTGAACATGAATAACTCCCTTTGGAATTCTGCGTCCACTTTTACGTGAGCTAAGACGCCCGGTTTTGCGTGAACCAATTTTTGGTATAGGTTTTGCCATATTTTATCATCTCATAAATATGAGTCAGAGGTATATGGATATATCCATTTCATGTCAAAACGAATCCTTTATTTTTATTTGTCCTTAGGGTTCTTTAGAGAATTATTTTCGAAAGATTAGCCTTGTCTTTGCTTATGTCTCGGGTTGGAACAAATTACTATAATTCGGCCGCGTCTGCGGATCAGTCGACAGTTTTCACAAATTTTACGAACAGAGGCTCTTATTTTCATATTTTTCATTCCTTACCTTAATTATGAATTGATTCTTGGAAGAAACTAAGTTTCCTAAAATTTGGAATCGGGAATTGTATCCTCCTGAAAATAATGTTCAAGGGTAAAATAAAAAACCATCTAATCGATCGAATCCTTCGAATCCTTATTGCGAATTCTATAAATTATGCGTCCTCTAGTTGAATCATAACGACTTACTTCAATTTTGACTCTATCTCCTGGTAGGATCCGTATAAAACTACGCCGGATCCTTCCTGAAACATAACCTAGAATTAGGTCGTCATTATCTAAACGAACCCGGAACATACCATTGGGGAGTGATTCAGTAATTAAACCTTCATGAACCCACTTTTGTTCTTTCATTTGAGGTAAAACCTCCTTGGTGTATCAACTAATGGAGGAAGAGTGATATTAGACAACCCGTCCTTTCGCTTTTTTTTTTCCAAAATAAGACGTTTCGGACCTAATTCGGATATTAGAAGGATTACCATATATAACACAAAATTTCTCCGCCGATTCTTTCTAATCGAGCCTCTCGGTCTGTCATTATACCTTGAGAAGTAGAAAGGATTACAATTCCCATCCCACCTAAAATTCTAGGAATGCGTTGGTAGTTAGAATAGATTCGTAGACCGGGTCGACTTATCCTTTTTAAATTTAAATTTAAAACAGTTCCATATCGTCCTTTACTATTTCTTCTATGTTGCAGGGTTAAAACCAAAAAATATTGTTGGTTTTCCCGATGTTTTCTCACATTTTGGATAAAACCCTCCCGTAAAAGTATTTTAACAATGTTTTCAGTGATGTTAGTAGATGCTATTCGAACTGTTCCTTTTCTATTCATGTCAGCATTTCGTATAGAAGTTATTATATCAGCAATAGTGTCTCTACCCATGATGAACTAAAATTAGTGGTTTCTCAAAATTTGGATATAATAAACATGCTTCTTTTTAAATTATTAAAGGTATATACGTGAGACATAATCTACTAATAATTAATCGATTTCATTCAAGTAAATTTGACTCTAACTATATCGCAATTTTGTTTTATAATACCTCGGGGGCTAATGAAACTATTTTAGTAAAATTTAACTGTCTCAATTCTCGTGCAATCGCACCAAAAATTCTCGTTCCTTTAGGATTTCCTTCTTGATCAATGACAACTGCAGCATTGTCATCATATCGTATTATCATACCGTTATCGCGTTTGAGTTCTTTACAAGTACGTACAATTACAGCTCTGATCACTTCGGATCTTTCTAGAGGCATATTTGGTACTGCTTCTTTGATCACAGCAACAATAATGTCACCAATATGAGCATACCGGCGATTACTAGCTCCTATGATTCGAATACACATCAATTTTCGCGCCCCGCTGTTGTCCGCTACATTCAAAAGGGTCTGGGGTTGGATCATATCATTTTTTAATCTATTTTAAAAATGCAAAAGGGGCGCAGAAAAAAAAGAAATATTTTTTGTCCAAAAAAGAAACCTGCAATTGTTTTTTGTTAGTCCAAAGGAAAGACTTCTTGCCTTTCATTTTACATTTCTATTCCGAAAGAATAAATTGAGTTTGTATAGGCATTTTGGATGCTGCTATTTGAATAGCTTTTCTCGCTACATTTTCTGCTACTCCCCCTATTTCATAAAGTATCCTACCCGGTTTAACGACAGCTACCCAATATTCGGGGGATCCTTTACCTGACCCCATACGTGTTTCTGCGGGTCTTACTGTAACTGGTTTATCTGGAAATATACGTACCCATATTTTTCCACCACGACGTACATTTCGTGTCATTGCTCGTCTACCCGCTTCTATTTGTCTAGATGTGATCCAAGTAGGTTCAAGTGCTTGAAGAGCGTATCTACCGAAACAAAGACTATTACCTCTATAAGATATTCCCTTCATTCTTCCTCGATGTTGTTTACGAAATCTGGTTCTTTTGGGGTTATAGTTGATGGTTGTTTCGCAATTCCATCTCTACTCCAGAACTGGACATGAGAGTTTCTTCTCATCCAGCTCCTCGCGAATCAAAAGAAAAGAGTGATAAATCATTAATTACTCTATCCAT